TACTGATAATGATCAGAATACCAATAATGATCAGAATACCAATACTTATACTAGTACCAGTACTAATAGTGATCAAGCAGAAGAGGTGGCGTTGATACGTTACTCGCAACAATCGGATTTTCGTAGGGATCTAATCAAAGGATCCATGCGCGCTCAAAGACGTAAAACAGTTACTTGGGAAATGTTTCAAGCAAACGTGCATTCCCCACTTTTTTTGGACAGAATAGACAAAACGTTTTTTTTTTCTTTTGATATCTCCGGAATGATGAACCTAATTTTTAGGAATTGGGTGGGGAAAGGTCCGGAATTAAAAACTTCGGATTCTGAGGAAAAAGAGGCAAAAGAAAAGGAAAAAACAAAGGAGGAGAAAAAGGAAGAGAATGAACGGATAACAATAGCAGAAAATTGGGATACTATTCTATTTGCTCAAGCAATAAGAGGTTCTATGTTAGTAACACAATCGATTCTTAGAAAATACATCGTATTGCCTTCATTGATAATAGCTAAAAATCTCGGCCGTATGTTATTATTTCAATTCCCCGAGTGGTACGAGGATTGGAAGGAGTGGAATAGAGAAATGCATGTTAAATGCACCTATAATGGTGTTCAATTATCAGAAACAGAATTTCCGAAAGACTGGCTAACAGACGGTATTCAAATAAAGATCCTATTTCCTTTCTGTCTGAAACCTTGGCACAGATCTAAGCTACGATTCGATCATAGAGATCGAATGAAAAAGAAAGGAAAAAAAGAAAATTTTGGTTTTTTAACAGTCTGGGGGATGGAAACTGAACTACCTTTTGGTTCTCCCCGAAAACGACCTTCCTTTTTTGACCCCATTTGGGAAGAACTCGAAAAAAAAATTAGAAAAGTGAAAAAGAAATGTTTTCTAGTTCTAAGAGCTTTAGGAGAAAGAAAAAAATGGTTTCTAAGGGTCTTAAAAGAAAAAACAAGATGGATTCTCAAAACAGTTCTATTTATAAAAAGAATAATAAAAGAGAAAGTAAATCCAATTTTCTTATTTGGATTGAGGAAAGTATATGAACCGAATGAAAATAGAAAAGATTCTATAATTAGTAATAAGATTAACCATGAATCGATCATTCGAATTAGATCTGTGGATTGGACAAATTATTCACTGACAGAAAAAAAAATGAAGGATCTGGCTGATAGGACAACCACAATCCGAAATAAAATAGAAAGGATTACAAAAGACAATAGAAAAATATTTCTAACTCCAAATAGAAAGATTAGTCCTAACGAAACAGGTTGTGATGATAAAAGATCGGAATCACCGAAACATATTTGGCAGATATCAAAAAGAGGAGGTGCCCGATTAATACGTAAATGGCACTATTTTATGAAATCTTTCATTGAAAGAATCTATATGGATATCTTTCTATGTAACATTAATATTCCCAGAATAAATGCACAACTTTTCCTTGAATTTGAATCAACAAAAAAAATTATCGACAAAGACATTTACAATGATGAAAGAAATAAAGAAGGAATTGATGAAACAAATCAAAATGCAATTCACTTTATTTCGACTATAAAAAAGTCTCTTTCTAATATTAGTAATAAGAAATCACAGATTTATTGTGACTTATCTTCCTTGTCCCAAGCATATGTATTTTACAATTTATCACAAATCCAAATTATTAATAAGTATTACTTGAGATCTGTACTTCAATATCGCGGAGCATATCTTTTTCTTAAGGATAGAATAAAGGACCATTTTGGGACACGAGGAATATTGGATACCAAATCAAGGTCTAAGAAACTTCCGAATTCTGGAATGAATGAATGGAAAAATTGGTTAAGGGGTCATTATCAATACAATTTCTCTCAGACTAGATGGTCTAAATTAGTACCGCAAAAATGGCGAAATAGAGTCAATCAACGTCGTATGATTCAAAATAAAGACTCAAAAAAAGATTCATATGAAAAAGAAAAAGACCAATTAATTCATTACGAGAAACAAAATAATTATGTAGTGAACTCATTACCGAGTCAAAAAGAAAAATTTAAAAAACACTACAGATATGATCTTTTATCACATAAATATATTCATTATGAAGACAGGAAGGACTCATATATTTATGGATCGCCATTCCAAGTAAATGGAGACCGAGAGATTCCATATAATTACAACATGCCTAAACCCGAATCATTTTATGTACCCGAGGGTATAGCTATTAATGATTATCTAGGGGAAGGGTCTATTATTGATACGGGGAAAAGTCCGGATAGAAAATATTTGGAGTGGAGAATTCTCAATTTTTTTCTTAGAAAGAATATCGATATTGAGACTTGGACCGATATAGATACTGGAACCAACATTAATAAAAATACTAAGACTGGGACTAATGATTATCAAATAATTGATAAGAAAGATCTTTTTTATCTCACGATTCATCAAGAAATCAACCCATCCAATCAAAAAAAAACCTTTTTTTTTGATTGGATGGGAATGAATGAAGAAATGCTACATCGTCCCATATCGAATCTAGAACCCTGGTTCTTCTCAGAATTTGTGCTACTTTATGATGCATATAAGATTAAACCGTGGATCATACCAATCAAATTACTTATTTTCAATTTGAATGGAAATGAAAACATTAGTGAAAATAAAAACATCAACAGAAATCAAAAAAAGGATCTTCGTCTATCATCTAATCAAAAAGAATATCTTGAATTAGAGAATCGAAATCAAGAAGAAAAAGAACAGCTGGGTCAAGGGAATCTTGGATCAGATCCACGAAACCGACAAAAAGATCTTGAAAAAGATTCCGCGGAATCAGACATTAAAAAACGTAGAAAGAAAAGACAATCCAAGAGCAATAAGGAAGCGGAACTAGATTTCTTCCTGAAAAGGTATTTGCTTTTTCAATTGAGATGGGATGATCCTTTGAATCAAAGAATGATCAATAATATCAAGGTATATTGTCTCCTGCTTAGGCTGATAAATCCAAGGGAAATTGCTATATCCTCTATTCAAAGAGGAGAAATGCGCCTGGATGTAATGCTGATTCAGAAGGATCTAACTCTTACAGAATTGATAAAAAGGGGAATATTGATTATCGAACCGGTTCGTCTGTCTATAAAATGGGATGGACAATGGATTATGTATCAAACCATAAGTATTTCATTGGTCCATAAGAATAAGTACCAAACTAATCGAATATGCCGAGAAAAAAAATATGTTGATGAAGATTATTTCGATAGATCCATTGCACAACATGGAAAGGTACTTGTGAATGGAGATGAAAATAATTATGCTTTGCTTGTTCCTGAAAATATTCCATCTCCTAGACGTCGTAGAGAATTGAGAATTCTAATTTGTTTGAATTCCGAGAATGAGAATGTTGTGAATAGAAATTCAGTATTTTTCAATGGCAACAACGTAAGGAACTGTGTGCAATTTTTGGATGAGGACAAGCATTTTGATACAGATATAAATAAATTTATCCAATTCAAATTGTTTCTTTGGCCCAATTATCGATTAGAAGATTTAGCTTGTATGAATCGCTACTGGTTTGATACCAATAATGGCAGTCGTTTCAGTATGTCAAGGATACATATGTATCCACGAGTCAGAATTAGTTGATGGTGGATTTCCTATATATCTATATCACGTGTCATATCCGGTATAGAAAGGTATACAAATGTACACACACGTTGTATTACATTAGATTCTGATCCATGATACTGATTCAATGATGTATCATATTAATTGGATCTAGGAATGAATTGGCAGAATTTTCTTAAGTCCCAATCATTCCCTTTTGTGGGTGTAGAAATGTACCATCTCCTTCTATCGAATCCAATTTTCAATTGGATTCGATAGAAAGTAGTCTATGAATAAATCCAGATTATTTTATTGTGTGTACCAGATCTAAATGACTGGCATTATTATTATTCCTGATCGGTAAAATCCATATCTGTGGAAAAGAAAGAAAAAAAGAGAGAGAGAGAAGAATTCTTTTTATGGTAAAAAATTCATTCATCTCAGTTATTCCGCAAGAAGAAAAAGAAAAAAACAAAGGGTCTGTTGAATTTCAAGTATTCAGTTTCACCAATAAGATACGGAGACTTACTTCACATTTGGAATTGCACAGAAAAGACTATTTATCTCAGAGAGGTCTGCGGAAAATTCTGGGAAAACGTCAACGTATACTGGCTTATTTGTCAAAGAAAAATAGAGTACGTTATAAAGAATTAATTGTTCAGTTGGATATTCGGGAACCAAAAACTCGTTAATTTGAAAATTCGTTTGAATTATTTGCTTTATTAGATCTTGAATTTTGATGAACCTCGTTTCGTTTTCAGCAATTCATGAAATAATGAATCGGGGAAGAAAACATATGACTGTACCGGATATAAGAAAAGACTTCATGATAGTCAATATGGGTCCTCACCACCCATCAATGCATGGTGTTCTTCGACTCATCGTTACTCTAGATGGTGAAGATGTTATTGATTGTGAACCCGTATTGGGTTATTTACACAGAGGGATGGAAAAAATTGCGGAAAACCGAACAATTATACAGTATCTACCTTACGTAACACGTTGGGATTATTTAGCTACTATGTTCACAGAGGCAATAACGGTAAATGCACCAGAACAATTGGGAAATATTCAAGTACCTAAAAGAGCCAGCTATATCAGAGTCATTATGTTGGAGTTGAGTCGTATAGCTTCTCATTTGTTATGGCTTGGGCCTTTTATGGCGGATATCGGTGCACAGACTCCTTTCTTCTATATTTTCAGAGAGAGGGAATTGCTATATGATCTATTCGAAGCTGCCACAGGTATGCGAATGATGCATAATTATTTCCGTATCGGGGGAGTAGCTGCTGATCTACCTCATGGCTGGATAGATAAATGTTTGGATTTCTGCGATTATTCTTTAACAGGAGTTGTTGAATATCAAAAGCTTATTACGCGGAATCCCATTTTTTTGGAACGAGTTGAAGGAGTGGGCATTATTGGTGGA